GAACTCATGCTTCATAGAAATATCGGATCAGATACAGATAGAATCGGCGAATGAAGTAAAATAGATTCATTAACAATTCACAGAACGGATTCAAAGTGACAAAAAAGAAAGCATCGACTCCCCTTCCATATCTTGCATCTATAGTCTTTTTGCCCTGGTGGATCTCTCTCTCATTTAATAAAAGTCTGGAACCTTGGGTTACTAATTGGTGGAATACCAGGCAATCCGAAACTTTTTTGAATGATATTCAAGAGAAGAACGTTCTAGAAAGATTCATAGAATTAGAACAACTATTCCTGTTGGACGAAATGATAAAGGAGTACCCAGAAACACAGATACAAAAGCTTCTTCGTATAGGAATCCACAAAGAAACAATACAATTGGTCAAAATGCACAACGAAGATCATATCCATATTTTTTTGCATGTCTCGACAAATATAATCTGTTTTGCTATTCTAAGTGGTTATTCTATTCTGGGTAATGAAGAACTCGTCATTCTTAATTCTTGGGTTCAGGAATTCCTCTATAACTTAAGCGACACAATAAAAGCTTTTTCGATTCTTTTATTAACTGATTTATGTATTGGATTCCACTCGCCCCATGGTTGGGAACTAATGATTGGTTCGGTATATAAAGATTTTGGATTTGCTCATAACCATCAAATTATATCTGGCCTTGTTTCCACCTTTCCAGTCATTCTAGATACAATTTTGAAATATTGGATCTTCCATTATTTAAATCGTGTATCTCCTTCACTCGTAGTGGTTTATCATTCAATGAATGAATGAAGGACTCGTTTAATCTGATCTGGCGATATCAATCAAATCCGAATGTTACTTCGTACATACTCACTCTTTATACTTCTACTCGTCTAGAGGATTCCTCCTCTATTTCAGTAGAATTATTCTATTCTAGTACAATGGCAGAATCGTGGATAGGGAACTATACTAGCTACCTACCTAATTTATTGTAGAAATTTCCGGGATAAATAATTGGACCATGCAAAATAGAAATACTTTTTCTTGGGTAAAGGAACAGATGACTCGATTCATTTCCGTATTGATCATGATCTATGTAATAACTCGGACATCCATTTCAAATGCATATCCCATTTTTGCGCAGCAAGGTTATGAAAATCCACGAGAAGCGACTGGGCGTATTGTATGCGCCAATTGCCATTTAGCTAATAAGCCCGTGGATATTGAGGTTCCACAAGCTGTGCTTCCTGATACTGTATTTGAAGCAGTTGTTAGAATTCCTTATGATGTGCAACTGAAACAAGTTCTTGCTAATGGTAAAAAGGGGGCTTTGAATGTAGGGGCTGTTCTTATTTTACCCGAGGGATTCGAATTAGCTCCTCCCGATCGTATTTCTCCTGAGATGAAAGAAAAGATAGGCAATCTTTCTTTTCAGATTTATCGACCCACTAAAAGAAATATTCTTGTGGTAGGTCCTGTTCCCGGTCAGAAATATAGTGAAATCGTCTTTCCCATTCTTTCCCCGGATCCTGCTACTAAGAAAGACGTTCACTTCTTAAAGTATCCCGTATACGTAGGTGGGAATCGGGGAAGAGGTCAGATTTATCCCGACGGGAGCAAGAGTAACAATACAGTCTATAATTCTACAGCAGCAGGTATAGTAAACAGAATAGTACGTAAAGAAAAAGGAGGGTATGAAATAACCATATCTGATGCATCGGATGGACATCAAGTGGTCGATATTATACCTCCAGGACCAGAACTTCTTGTTTCAGAGGGTGAATCTATCAAGCTTGATCAACCATTAACGAGTAATCCCAATGTGGGTGGGTTTGGTCAGGGAGATGCAGAAATAGTACTTCAAGATCCATTACGCGTCCAAGTTTTGTTGTTCTTCTTAGCATCTGTTATTCTGGCACAAATCTTTTTGGTTCTAAAAAAGAAACAGTTTGAGAAGGTTCAATTGTCCGAAATGAATTTTTAGATCCGCGGATTCATCAAGTTGGTAAAAAGAAAGAGCCGAATTGTTGTGATCGATGCAATTATGTTATGTATGATCCAAAAAAATCGTGGAAAATGTTTTGCTTACTTTGTTTATACTATTTTGTTTATACGATTTTCTTTTCTGCAAGATGTAAGAAATTGCTCGTATCTTATTCCTAGTAATAGTATGTATATTGTGAAGAAGACCGCTCGACCCCCCTTTTTCATTCAATCCAAATTGGAGCGCTGTGGCTATGCCGGATCTCCTATTGCCAGATTATAAATGCCATGTAATGCATCAATAGTTTTTTCTACCTCCTAGAATCGAATTCTATACTAATAGATAATAGTAGGCATAAGTAGGGGCAAATACACGGAAAGGGATAAATGAAAGGAACAAACGATTCGATTCTAGGAGGTATTACTCGTCTTCCTAATCTTCGATACAAGAAAAGGGTGGAAAATTCCTTTTCTTGTGTCGAGAGAATAATAATTCTTGATCCTGGTCGTCAAAGATTACTATTTATTTGATTCTCCAG